AATGAAGTGCCTGACCTGAAAGGATTATTTTGATAGAATAAATTATGTAAATTTTTACCTTCATTATGATTACATTTAATAGAATTAAACTATTTCCAAAAATATCAAAAACTTTTATACATCATATACTAAAATGTACCCTTATCAAAAAGATAAGCTAATAAAGCTATTAGGTTCATACCCTGAATATAAAGGTTTTAATCCTTTTTTTTTTAATAATCAATACTTATAAATTAATTTTCATATTAACGTTATTTATAGGAACAATAATCTCAATTTCATCTTATACATGATTAGGAACTTGAATAGGTTTAGAAATTAATCTATTATCCTTTATTCCATTATTAAAATCTAAAAATAACTCTTATTCAACTGAATCTTCAATTAAATACTTTCTAGTACAAAGATTAGCATCAACAATTTTCTTATTTTCAATTTTAATAATTATAATGACAAATAATTTAATTAGTGATATTTTAAATATTAATGTGTTTATAATAATAATAATTAATTCATCTCTTTTATTAAAGATGGGAGCTGCCCCCTTCCATTTTTGATTTCCTGAAATTATTGAAGGAATAAATTGAATGAATAGTCTAGTTTTAATAACATGACAAAAAATTGCACCAATAATATTATTATCATATACAATTAAATATTCTAATTATATTATCTTTATTATTATTATATCAACTTTAATTGGAAGAATCGGAGGATTAAATCAAACTAGATTACGTAAAATTATAGCTTATTCTTCAATTAATCATTTAGGATGAATAGTAAGATCATTTTTAAATAGAGAAATAATTTGAATTTTATATTTTTCTATATACTCATTCATCTCAATAACATTAATTTATATAATAAATTATTTTAAAATTTTTCATTTAAAACAAATATATTCTTTTATAAATAAAAATCCAATTATTAAATTTACTTTGTTGTTAAATTTACTTTCCTTAGGGGGATTACCTCCCTTTTTAGGATTTTTGCCAAAATGAATATTAATTCAATATTTAAGTAATAATTATATGTATTTATTATTTTTTATGATTATAATAACTTTAATTACTTTATTTTTTTATTTGCGAATCGCATATACAAGCTTAATTTTATCTCATAATGAACTTAACTATAATATTCTTATAAATTTAAATATAAAAACAAATATAACTATAACAATCTTATCATTTATTTCAATTAATGGTTTAATTTTATGTACAATCCTTTTCAATTTTTATTAAAAAGGATTTAAGTTAAACCCCAAAACTAATAGCCTTCAAAGCTGTAAATAAAGATTACTGCTTTAAGCCTTAGGCTAAAGTTAAACTTCATGAATAGATATAAGTTTTAAAAATTATATTTTATCTTTAAATTTGCAATTTAATGTTTGATTTTAAACTATAAAACTTTAAATGGTAAAAGAAATTAAAATTTCCTAAATAAATTTACAGTTTATTACCTAATAACTCAGCCATTTTACCGCGACAATGATTATTTTCAACAAACCATAAGGATATTGGTACATTATATTTTATTTTCGGAGCATGATCAGGAATAGTAGGGACTTCATTAAGTATACTAATTCGAGCTGAATTAGGAAATCCTGGAGCATTAATTGGTGATGATCAAATTTATAATGTTATTGTAACTGCTCATGCATTTATTATGATTTTTTTTATAGTAATGCCTATTATAATTGGAGGATTTGGAAATTGATTAGTTCCTCTAATATTAGGAGCTCCTGATATAGCCTTTCCTCGAATAAATAATATAAGTTTCTGATTACTTCCTCCTTCGTTAACACTTCTCTTAATGAGAAGAATAGTAGAGAGAGGAGCTGGTACCGGATGAACAATTTACCCACCCCTCTCATCTGGTATTGCCCATGCAGGAGCTTCAGTTGATTTAGCTATTTTTAGTCTTCATTTAGCCGGAGTTTCCTCAATTTTAGGGGCTGTAAATTTTATTACAACCATTATCAATATACGATCAATTGGTATAACTTTTGATCGAATACCTTTATTTGTATGATCAGTAGGAATTACTGCTTTATTACTACTTTTATCATTACCAGTATTAGCAGGAGCTATTACAATATTATTAACAGATCGAAATTTAAATACTTCATTTTTTGACCCCGCAGGAGGGGGAGACCCAATTTTATATCAACATTTATTCTGATTTTTCGGACATCCTGAAGTTTATATTTTAATTTTACCAGGATTTGGAATAATTTCTCATATTATTAGCCAAGAAAGAGGAAAAAAGGAAACCTTTGGTTCATTAGGGATAATTTATGCTATATTAGCTATTGGATTATTAGGATTTGTAGTCTGAGCTCATCATATATTTACAGTTGGAATAGATGTTGATACTCGAGCTTATTTTACTTCAGCTACAATGATTATTGCTGTTCCAACTGGAATTAAAATTTTTTCTTGATTAGCAACACTTCACGGAGCCCAAATATCTTATAGTCCTGCATTACTATGAGCTTTAGGATTTGTATTTTTATTCACAGTAGGGGGTCTAACAGGAGTAGTATTAGCTAATTCATCTATTGATATTATTCTTCATGATACATATTATGTTGTTGCTCATTTTCACTATGTATTATCTATAGGAGCTGTATTTGCAATTATAGCAGGATTTATTCAATGATTTCCTTTATTTACAGGATTAAGAATAAATGATAACTTATTAAAAATTCAATTTATTATCATATTTATTGGAGTAAATTTAACCTTTTTCCCTCAACATTTCCTAGGATTAAATGGAATACCACGACGATACTCAGACTATCCTGATGCATATACCTCATGAAATATTGTTTCTTCAATTGGCTCTACAATTTCTTTTATTGGAGTACTTTTATTAATTTATATTATTTGAGAAAGTTTTGTCTCTCAACGTTTAGTAATTTTCTCAAATCAAATATCAACTTCTATTGAATGATTCCAAAATTATCCTCCAGCTGAGCATAGATATTCTGAACTACCGATACTATCTAATTTCTAATATGGCAGATTAGTGCAATGAATTTAAGCTTCATATATAAAGTTCTTCACTTTTATTAGAAAATGGCAACATGGTCTAACCTAAGTTTACAAGATAGTGCTTCCCCTCTTATAGAACAACTTACATTTTTTCATGATCATACTATAATAATTTTAACAATAATTACTATACTAGTTGGATATTTAATAATAGCTTTATTTTTTAATAAGTACATTAATCGTTATTTACTAGAAGGTCAAACAATTGAAGTAATTTGAACAGTCTTACCAGCTATTACTTTAGTTTTTATTGCTTTACCTTCTTTACGATTATTATACTTATTGGATGAAGTTAGAAACCCTTCAATTACATTAAAATCTCTTGGTCATCAATGATATTGAAGTTATGAATATTCTGATTTTAAAAAACTTGAATTTGATTCATATATAATTCCAACAAATGAATTAGAAATTAATGGATTTCGATTATTAGATGTAGATAACCGAATTGTATTACCTTTCAATACCCAAATTCGAGTTTTAGTAACAGCAACAGATGTTATTCATTCATGAACTATCCCTGCTTTAGGGGTAAAAATTGATGCTACCCCAGGACGATTAAATCAATCTAATTTTTTTATAAACCGATCAGGGTTATTTTACGGACAATGTTCAGAAATTTGTGGAGCTAATCATAGATTTATACCTATTGTTATTGAAAGTGTTCCAACTAACACGTTTGTGAAATGAATCACTAAAATAAGTGAAAACTCATTAGATGACTGAAAGCAAGTATTGGTCTCTTAAACCATTTCATAGTAAATTAGCAACTACTTCTGATGAAAAGGGCTAATATACACTAATTCTATAATAAATTATTATATTTTAAATTAAACTTTAACTAAATATATTAAAATTTTATAAAATAAAACTATTTTAAAGTAAAAGAATTAGTTAAAAATATAACATTAGAATGTCAAACTAAAATTATTAAATAATTAATATTCTTTAATTCCACAAATAGCCCCAATAAATTGATTATTTTTGTATTTAATATTTACATTTATTTTTTTTTTATTTAATTTTTTAAATTACTATATATTTTTAATTAAAAATATTAAAAGAAATTTAAATAATAACTTTACTAAAAAATTTTTAACCTGAAAATGATAACAAATTTATTTTCATCCTTTGATCCATCGACAAATATTTTAAATTTATCATTAAACTGAATAAGTACAATTATAGGTTTATTATTAATTCCAATAACTTATTGATTTATTCCTTCACGATTCAGCATTATTTGAATTAATATTTTATTAACTTTACATAAAGAATTTAAAACATTATTAGGACCATATAATCAAAAAGGAAGAACATTTATTTTTATTTCATTATTTTCATTTATTTTATTTAATAATTTCATAGGATTATTCCCTTATATTTATACAAGTTCAAGTCATATATCAATAACACTATCTTTAGCTTTACCTTTATGGTTAGGTTTTATATTATTTGGGTGAATTAATAACACTCAACATATATTTGCTCATTTAGTTCCTCAAGGAACTCCCCCAGTTTTAATATCTTTTATAGTATGTATTGAATCAATTAGTAATGTTATTCGACCAGGAACTTTAGCAGTTCGATTAGCAGCAAATATAATTGCCGGACATTTATTATTAACTTTATTGGGAAATACCGGTCCTATAATAAATTCTTCATTAGTATCATTATTAATTATTGTACAAATTTTATTATTAACTTTAGAATTCGCAGTTTCAATTATTCAATCATATGTATTCGCAATTTTAAGAACACTTTATTCAAGAGAAGTAATTTAATCAATTAATGTCAACACATTCAAATCATCCTTATCATTTAGTAGATTATAGACCATGACCTTTAACAGGAGCGTTGGGAGCAATAATAACAGTAAGAGGATTAGTAAAATGATTTCATCAATATAATATAAATCTCTTAATAATTGGTTTATTAGTAACTATTTTAACAATAATTCAATGATGACGAGATATCACTCGAGAAGGGACTTTCCAAGGTCTTCACACTTATGTTGTTACAATAGGATTACGATGAGGAATAATTTTATTTATTACTTCAGAAGTATTCTTTTTTCTATCTTTTTTTTGAGGATTTTTCCATAGAAGTTTATCACCAGCAGTTGAACTTGGAAATATATGACCTCCCGCCGGAATTGAAACTTTTAATCCTCTTCAAATTCCATTATTAAATACATTAATTTTATTAACTTCAGGAATTACAGTTACATGAGCCCACCATAGTTTAATAGAAAATAATTATAATCAATCTTTACAAGGATTATTATTCACAGTATTATTAGGAATTTATTTTACAATTTTACAAGCATTTGAATATATTGAATCCCCTTTTACAATTGCTGACTCAGTTTATGGATCAACTTTCTTTGTTGCAACAGGATTCCATGGTTTACATGTAATTATTGGAACTACTTTTTTACTTGTATGTTTAATTCGTCATTATTTTAATCATTTTTCTTCAATCCACCATTTTGGATTTGAAGCCGCAGCATGATACTGACATTTTGTTGATGTAGTATGATTATTTTTATATATTTCAATTTACTGATGAGGTAGTTAATTAATTTATATAGTATAAAAAGTATATTTGACTTCCAATCAAATGGTCTAACTATTTTTAGTATAAATAATTTTTATTATTTTTCTTATAAGAAGTATTATTATAATAATTTCAATAATAGTAATATTTTTAGCTAATATTTTATCAAAAAAAACTTTTATAGACCGAGAAAAAAATTCTCCTTTTGAATGCGGATTTGACCCAAAAAATTCTGCTCGATTACCTTTTAGCTTACAATTCTTTTTAATTGCAGTAATTTTTTTAATTTTTGATGTAGAAATTGCTTTATTAATACCTATGATTATAATTATAAAAATTTCTAACTTAACATCTTGATTAATAGTAAGATTCTTTTTTTTATTTATTTTACTAATCGGTTTATATCATGAATGAAATCAAGGAGCTTTAAATTGAGCAAATTAGGATTATAGTTAAAAATAACATTTGATTTGCATTCAAAAAGTGTTGGAATACCAACTTATCTTAAAATAAGAAGTAAAATATTACATTTAGTTTCGACCTAAAAATTTGGTATATTAAATACCCTTATTTATATTAATTGAAGCCAAATAGAGGCATATCACTGTTAATGATATCATTGAATTTTTATTCCAATTAAAGAAATATGATGATCAAGAGAAAGCTGCTAACTTTTTTCTTTAGCGGTTAAATTCCGTTTATATTTCTAATTTATATAGTTTAATTTAAAACATTACATTTTCACTGTAAAAATAAAATATTTTATTTTTATAAATACTTAAAAATTTTAATAATTTCCTTAATATCTTCAATATTATGCTCTAAAAAATAAGCTATTTAAGTAAATAAATATAAAAATTAATAATATTACCAATCATAAAATAATTAAAATTAAGTAAATTTTTATATTGTTATTTTGTAAAAATTGAAAAAAAATTGAATTTCTTTTTATACTTTGATATATTCCTTGTCCTCCAAAATATTCATTTCAACCTTGATCAAAACTTTTATATAAATTATAACTTATTACTAAAGGTACATAATTTATTGAAAAAGTTGAAATATTTGGTATAAATCATATAAAACCAAAAAAATATCTATATTGATAAAATTTCAAAGAATTACTTAATCATCTAATAGAAAATTTAGATAACTCATATCCTAATCAAGCCCCAATTACACTAACAGTTAAAGCTAATGTTTTTAACTCGATAGGTAAACAAATTATAATGGGGGTTGGGAAAATAAATCATCTTAATATTCTTCCCATAAAAATTACAGAAATTAATATAATTAATATACTCTTTAATATAATTCAACCTTCATCATTTAATGAATGAAAAGAATAAAAATTAAAATCACCAGTAATAGAATAATAACATAAACGAAAAGAATAACAAACAGTTAATCCTGTAGAAATAAAAAATAAAAAAAAAATAAATATATTTACAAAATCTATACAAACAATTTCTAAAATTAAATCCTTAGAATAAAATCCAGCTAAAAAAGGTATCCCACATAAAGCTAAATTAGATACATTTATACAAATACAAGTAAGAGGTATTTGAACTATTAAATTTCCTATAAAACGAATATCTTGTATATCTTTTAAATTATGAATAATAGCCCCAGCACATATAAATAATAAAGCTTTAAATAAAGCATGAGTTAATAGATGAAAAAAAGCTAATTTATAATTTCCTATAGATAAAATTCTTATTATTAAACCTAATTGACTTAAAGTTGATAAAGCAATAATTTTTTTTAAATCAAATTCAAAATTAGCTCCTAATCCTGCTATAAATATAGTTAAAGTAGCAATTAATAATAAAAACAAACATAAATTTTCATTTAAAATTACATTAAATCGAATTAATAAATAAATCCCAGCTGTAACTAAAGTAGAAGAATGAACTAATGCAGAAACTGGAGTAGGAGCCGCCATAGCAGCAGGCAATCATGAAGAAAAAGGAATTTGGGCACTTTTAGTTATTGCTGCTACTATTACCAATAAACCAATAATTTGTATATATAAATCATTTTTTATATAATCTATATAAAAGATATAATTTCATCTTCCATAATTTAATATTCAAGAAATAGCAATTAATAACATTACATCACCAATTCGATTTATCAATGCAGTCAATATTCCAGCATTATAAGATTTTACATTCTGATAATAAATTACTAAACAATATGAAACTAATCCTAAACCATCTCATCCTAATAAAATTGAAATTAAATTAGGACTAATAATTAATAATATTATAGAAAATACAAATATTAAAACCAATATAATAAATCGATTAATATTTAAATCCCCCTCTATATATTGATCTCTATAAAAAATTACTATTGAAGAAATAAATAAAACAAAACTCATAAATATTAGAGATATTCAATCAAATAATACTCTTATAACAATTGAACTAGAATTTAAACTTAATAATTCCCATTCAATAAAAATTGTAAAATCCAATAATAAAAATTTTAAACTTAAACAAAATAATCTTATTCTAATTATAAATAAACTAACAGAACTAATAATACAAATTGAAATAATATGAATGATCTAAGATAAGATTTATACTTATATATTTGACATCACAAATCAAAATTTTAATTAAATTACTTAAATTTAAATTCATAATATAAAAAAATTTCTTTTAACAATTAATAAATTTAAAGGAAATCAATGTAAAAATAATAATAAATATTCACGAATATATCCTGAAGAACAAGCAAATTTACCTGAATAAATTTTTCCATGTTGACTATATGAATATAAATATAAAGTATATACAGCTCTAAAAAAAGATAAAAATATTAAAACAAAAATTGATACTCAAGTTCAAGAAATTAATCTATTTAATAATCTAATTTCTCCTATTAAATTTATTGAAGGAGGGGCAGCTATATTAGAAGATCTTAATAAAAATCATCATAAAGTTATACTAGGCATTAAATTTATTAACCCCTTATTTATAAATATTCTACGACTATTTATTCGCTCATAAGAAATATTTGCTAAACAAAATAAACCCGAAGAACATAAACCATGAGCAATCATTATTACATAAGCACCACAAAATCCTCAATAATTAAAAGTTATAATTCCCCCTAAAACTAATCCTATATGAGCAACAGAAGAATAAGCAATTAATAATTTAAGATCTGTTTGCCGTAAACAAATTAAACTTACTAATATTCCTCCAACTAAACTAATTCTTACAAATAAAGTAGATATTGATATTCCAATAAATAAAAATATTCTTAATACACGTAACAACCCATAACCTCCTAATTTCAATATAATCCCAGCTAAAATTATTGATCCTGAAACTGGGGCCTCAACATGAGCCTTAGGTAATCACAAATGAACTATATATATAGGTATTTTAACTAAAAAAGCAAAAATTATACAAATATATATATATATATTAAAATAATATAAATTATTAAAAAAGAAAAAATCTAATGTTATATAATTATTATAATAATAGAAAATTCCAATTATTATTGGTAAAGAAGCAAACAAAGTATAAAATAATAAATAAATACCAGCTTGCAATCGTTCTGGTTGATATCCTCACCCTATAATTAAAATTAATGTAGGAATTAAACTACACTCAAAAAAAAAATAAAATAAAAATAAATTTATAGATCTAAATGTACAATATAAAAATAATAATAATATTAATAATATAAATAAAAAAAAATTCATAAAAAAATTCTTTTTATTAATAGATTCTCTTGCTATAATTATTAAAGAACAAATTCAAAAACTTAATAAAATTAAACCAAAAGATAATAAATCAGACCCAAAAAAATATCTAATATTTATTCATAAATAATTAAATCTTCCTATTATTATAAATATAAAACTTATAATAAAATATATTGATTGATTTAATCAAAAACTATTTTTTTTAAAACATAAAGGAATTATAAATAATATTATAAATAAAAACTTTAACATAATATATTTAATGAAAAAAAAAAATCATTTCCATGAGTTCGAATTAAAGAAACTAAAATAGATAACCCTAAAACACTTTCACATACACAAAAAATTAAAAATAATATACTAAAATAGTATTCATAACTAAATATAGATAAATAAATAAACATTAATATATATAAAGATAAAATAATAAATTCTAAACTCAATAACATTAAAAGTAAATGTTTTCGTTTAGAAGAAAACACTATCATGCCTGTAAAAAATATAAAAATAAAAACTAAAACATTTAACATATAAATAATAAGTTTTAATAATTTAATCAAAAATATTGGTCTTGTAAATCAAACATAAGAAATATTCTTTTAAAACTTCAGAGAAAAAAGTAATCTTTTATCATTAATCTCCAAAATTAATATTTTCAATAAACTATTCTCTGTATTTATTATTTATTATTATTATTAAGATTAACAATAACAATTACATTTATATTTTTAAATCATCCTATATCAATAGGTTTAATTTTACTAATTCAAACCTTATTAATTTCATTAATATCAGGAATATATTCATATTCCTATTGATTTTCTTATATTTTATTCTTAGTAATAATTGGGGGAATACTTGTATTATTTATTTATATAACAAGATTAGCTTCAAATGAAATATTTAATTTTTCAATAAAAATAGCTACTTTTATTATAATTATAATTTCAATCATAGGGATATCTTTTTTTTTTATTGATTATATATATATAAACCCTTTATTTAAAAATTCTAATATAATAGAAATAATTAATGATATATTAATATTAAAAAATGAAAATTTAATTAGATTAAATATAATTTATAACACTCCCAATAATATAATTACATTAATATTAGTAAATTATTTATTTTTAACATTAATTGCAGTAGTAAAAATTACTGATATTAATTATGGTCCATTGCGACAAAAATTTTAATGAATAAACCCATACGAATCAATCACCCCTTATTTAAAATTGCTAATGGAGCATTAATTGATTTACCTACCCCAACTAATATCTCATTATGATGAAATTTTGGTTCATTATTAGGATTATGTTTAGTAATTCAAATTGCAACAGGATTATTTTTATCTATACATTATACTGCAAATATTGATAGAGCTTTTGATAGAATTAACCACATTTGTCGTGATGTAAATTATGGTTGACTCTTACGAACTCTTCATGCCAACGGAGCTTCATTTTTTTTTATTTGTATTTACCTTCATATTGGACGAGGAATATATTATGGATCTTATAAATTTACTCATACATGAATAATAGGAGTAATTATTTTATTTTTAGTAATAGGAACTGCTTTTATAGGATATGTTCTTCCTTGGGGACAAATATCATTTTGAGGAGCAACAGTAATTACAAATTTATTATCAGCTATTCCATATTTAGGAACTATATTAGTACAATGAGTTTGAGGAGGATTTGCTGTTGATAATGCAACTTTAACTCGATTTTATACTATTCATTTTTTATTACCTTTTATTGTTTCTGCAATAGTAATAATTCATTTATTATTCTTACATCAAACAGGTTCAAATAACCCATTAGGTTTAAATAGAAATATTGATAAAATCCCTTTTCATCCTTACTTTTCATTTAAGGATTTAATAGGATTTATTTTATTAATAATAACATTAACAATTCTTACTTTATTAAATCCCTATTATTTAGGAGATCCTGACAATTTTACACCAGCAAACCCGCTAGTTACCCCTGTTCATATTCAACCAGAATGATATTTTTTATTTGCTTATGCTATTCTTCGTTCTATTCCTAATAAATTAGGAGGGGTAATCGCCTTAGTTATATCAATTTTAATTTTAATAATTTTACCATTTTATAGAATAAGAAACTTTCAAAGTTTAAAATTCTATCCTATTAATCAAATTTTATTCTGATTTTTTCTTATTATTGTAATCTTATTAACATGAATTGGAATACGACCAGTTGAAGATCCTTATATTTTCACAGGACAAGTTTTAACAGTACTTTATTTTATTTATTTTCTCATTAATCCTTTAATCATAAAAATATGAGATAATTTACTATATAATTAGTTAATGAACTTGATATAAGTATATGTTTTGAAAACATAATAAAGAAATTAAACCTTCTATTAACTTTTACTAAAAATAATTCACTAAATTAATAAAGAAAAATATAATATTTTTAAACCTATATACAAAAATAAATAATTTAATGATAAAGGTAAAAATCTTTTTCAAGCTAAATATATTAATTTATCATAACGATATCGTGGTAAAGTACCCCGCACTCAAATAAATGAAAAAGCTAAAAAAACAACCTTTAAAAAAAATAAAATAGATATTAAATCTCTTCCTAAAAATATTACACAAAATAATATTCTTATAAATAAAATTCTTGAATATTCAGATAAAAAAATTAAAGCAAACCCTCCTCTTCTATATTCAACATTAAATCCTGAAACTAACTCAGACTCCCCCTCAGCAAAATCAAAAGGAGTGCGATTAGTCTCAGCTAATCTAGATACAAATCAAACAAACCCTAATGGTAAAGATAAAAAAATTATTCAAACAAATTTTTGATACTGTATAAATTCTATCAAACTAAAACTTTCAATTAAAATTATAAAAGATATTAAAATTAAAGCTAATCTAACTTCATAAGAAATAGTTTGAGCAACTGCTCGTAATCCTCCTAATAAAGAATAACTTGAATTAGAAGATCACCCTGCAATTATTACAGTATAAACTCCTAAACTAGTGCAAGCTAAAAAAAATAATATTCCTAATCTAAAAGAAAATAAAATTAAAAAGTAAGGAATAATAACTCATAATAATAAAGAAAGGAATAATCTTATAATAGGAGAATAATAATATATAATATAATTAGATAGTAAAGGATAAGTTTGTTCTTTAGAAAATAACTTAATTGCATCACAAAAAGGTTGAGGAATTCCTATAAAACCTACCTTATTAGGCCCTTTTCGAATTTGAATATAACCTAATACTTTTCGTTCTAAAAGAGTCAAAAAAGCAACCCCAACTAAAACACAAATAATTAATAATAATATACAAACTAAAGAAAAAATTAAATCTATATAAAACAAGTATTATTTGTAAAATAATTACATATATGAATTCTAAATTCATTGCACTAATCTGCCAAAATAATAATAATATTCAAAAATATAAATATAAATATATTAAATATTTGGTCCTTTCGTACTAAAATATTTTAATTAAATAAAGATAGAAACCGACCTGGCTTACGCCGGTCTGAACTCAGATCATGTAAAGATTTAATGGTCGAACAGACCAAAAATTTAAACTTCTACACCTAAACTAATCTTTAATCCAACATCGAGGTCGCAAACTTTTTTATCGATATGAACTCTCTAAAAAAATTACGCTGTTATCCCTAAGGTAACTTAATCTTATAATCATTAAAAATGGATCATTTATTTCATACATTAATGTAAATAAAAAAAAAGAATTTATTTAATCTTCCTATTACCCCAATAAAATAATTATATTAATAAAACCTAAATTAATCTTAATTAATTATATTAAATAAATTATAAAGCTCTATAGGGTCTTCTCGTCTTTTATTAATATTTAAGCTTTTTAACTTAAAAATTAAATTCTAATTTAAATTAAATAGAGACAGATTTTACTTCGTCCAGCCTTTCATACGAGCTTTTAATTAAAAAACTAATGATTATGCTACCTTTGCACAGTCAAAATACTGCGGCCATTTAAAAATTTCAGTGGGCAGACTAGACTTTATATATATATCAAAAAGACATGTTTTTGTTAAACAGGCGAGTAAAATTTTTGCCGAATTCCTTTAAATAATCTTTTTTATATTATTATTTAAATATTTAAAATATATACTAATTCTATCATTATATCTAATTTTAGAACATTAAAAATTATTTATTTATAAAAAATTTAAAGTTATATAAAATAATATTTTAATATTAAATTAATTATAACAAATTATTATTGATAGATATTTCTAAACTTACATTTTTTAAAATTATTACTTAACTTATAAATTTTTAATTAAAAGCTCATCCCTTTAATTATTAATATTAAAATTTAATAAATTAATAAATTAACTTATTAAAATTAAAATATTTGAATTAAATTCATTTCTAAATAAACTAGATATTTTTAAGAACGAATAACGTTTCATTACCAATAAAATATTTTAAATAGTTTTTTTACAATAAAAAAAATATTTTATTAGCTCTCTTAAAATCGAGAAAATTAAAATAATTAATATTTATTTAATAAACCCTGATACACAAGGTACAAAAACTAAATTCTACTTTTAAATAATTTATAGATTATTTCAATTATCTTTTACAATACAAATAAACTATAATTAACAAAATTTTTTCTATAAAATATACTTAAAAAATAAATTAATAAAATTATTTTTATTAAATAAAAAAAAATAAACATATAATAATAAATTTTTAATTTCAAATTATATTGATTTGCACAACAACTTTTTAATGTAAATAAAATGCTTTACTAAAACAAGCTCTAATTTGTTCATTCTAGATACACTTTCCAGTACATCTACTATGTTACGACTTATCTTACCTTATAATAAGAGCGACGGGCGATATGTACATATTTTAGAGCTAAAATCATAAAATTTAATTAAATTTTATTACTATTAAATCCACCTTCATAAAGTTTATTCTTACTTTAATCCGTATAAATAAATTTATTGTAACCCATTTCTTCTTAGATATATACTGCACCTTGATCTGATATATTTTTTAATTTAAAATATTAAAAATTTATTTTCTGCTAAAATTTTCTAATAACGACGGTATACAAATTTATAAAATAAGTAAAGTTAATCGTGGATTATCAATTACAGAACAGGTTCCTCTAAATAGACTAAAATACCGCCAAAATCTTTAAATTTCAAGAACATAACTAATACTACTTAAGTAAAACTTTTTACATTTAAAATAATAGGGTATCTAATCCTAGTTTAAATATAAATTTCATAATAATAAAAACTTTTTTATAAATTAATTTAATACTTAAAATTTCACCTAATAAATACTATTTTAATTTATCAATAATTCATATAATTATTTACTAATAAAATTCATTTATATCTTTTGTATAACCGCAACTGCTGGCACAAAATTTGTTAATATTAAAATTTATTTCTAATTCTTAATTTCTTAAATTATTAAAATTAAATACTGCGAATAAATTATTTTAATTAAATTTTTAAAATTTAACTAACATCCTACAAAAATTTACATGTAAAAAAAAAATTAAATAAATCTTTAAACTAGAATTAAACTTTATTTTTGCAAATATAAAATAAATTTAATTTAAAACATTCAATATAATAAATTAAAATAAAAAAAATATTTACAAAAAAAAATAATTTATCTATTAGATTAAATTTAATAAATAATTTTTGTTAAAAAATTAAAAACTATCAAAAATTATAATAAATTAAATTATTATATAATATATTAACTATTTAATTTTTTTTTTACAAAAAAAAATAATATTTCTTCTAATGAAAAACTATAAGAAAAATTCTACTAAAAATACAAGTAAATTTTTATAAACTATTAACTTATATTAAAGTAATAAAAAAAAAACAAGATTTTTTTCGAAAAAAAAGATATCCCTCCCTATACTAATCGAAACCATTAAAATTTATACTATCGTTCAGTAGATTTTAATCAATTTCGACAAATTAAATATATATTATAATTAAAATATAAATATAATTTAATTTTATGACATCTAACATTAAAAAATATTAGACAATAAATATTAATTGATAATATTTATAAATTAATTTTAAAAATTAATTGTCATAAAAAGCTTTAATATATTAATAAAAATTATTAATAAATTAAACATAAAATTACTTCTGCCCAAATAAATTTTTTTAAACTTTATATTTATAAAAATAAACTTTAATTAAAATTAATTTTAATATTAAAATTCTATCAAGTTAAATAAAAATTAATAACACTTTTCTTAAAAAATAAAGAATTAACAATAATTTATTTAATAAATATAAAATAAAATATTTATATATTTTAAACATAATATATAATTATTTCAATAAGTTTAATTATATATTAATAGATATACATATATATAAATAGGTTTTTTTTTTTTTTCAATAAATATTTATATACATATAAATTTATATATATATATTAAATTAATAATATTACATGTTATATATTAATATATATATATATAATAAATTTCTTTTATAATTAACAGATTAATTAAATTAAAATATAACTCTTATATTTTAATTTAATTAATATTATTCTTTTTTATTTTAAATAAATAACATATAATTTATTATATTTATAAATCAATTATATATTTATAAATATATATATATTTTACCGACACTAATAAATTTTGAATAATTCTCATTATGGAATCTTTTAAGTAAAACTTGTTTAATTAATATAGTTCATTATATTATAAAATCATTAATTAATTAATCTAATCTTATAAATTATTATATATTAATTTAATTATTATTAATTAATATATTAATATATACGTAAAAATACCTAACACTCATTATATTATATATATATATATTAAATATTTATTATATAATATATCAATATTGATTATAGTAATATTAAATTTTTATTGAACAAAATTCCTAAATTGTAAAAAAAAAATGAATGGGAATCGATCTCTCCCCAAAACAGGTGAAATGCAAAAACTGAAAAGTTAGAGACATTTGCAAAAATTTAGGACTTTTTTTTACCCCCTTTCAATAGGATTCAAAACTTGTCAACTGTTCTTGCTAAGATCTCATCATTTTTTTTAGTAAACCAATTTTTAAAAATTTTTCCGGGTAAGGAAATAAATTATATTGACTTTAAAAATTTATTTTGAATAAATAAATATTTAAAAAAAGATTTAATTTATTTAATAAATATAAAATAAAATATTTATATATTTTAAACACAATATATAATTATTTCAATAAGTTTAATTATATATTAATAGATATACATATATATAAATAGGTTTTTTTTTTTTTTTATTAAATTTTTATATACATATAAATTTATATTTTTATTTTAAATTAATAATATTACATGTTATATATTAATATATATATATATAATAAATTTCTTTTATAATTAACAGATTAATTAAATTAAAATATAACTCTTATATTTTAATTTAATTAATATTATTTATTTTTATTTTAAATAAATAATATATAATTTATTGTATTTATAAATCAATTATATATTTATAAATATATATACATTTTACCGACACTAATAAATTTTGAATAATTCTTATTATGGATCTTCTGAGTAAAACTTGTTTAATTAATATAGTTCATTATATTATAAAATCATTAATTAATTAATCTAATCTTATAAATTATTATATATTAATTTAATTATTATTAATTAATATATTAATATATACGTAAAAATACATAACAATCATTATATACTATATATATATATTAAATATTTATTATATAATATATCAATATTGATTATAGTAATATTAAATTTTTATTGAGCAAAATTCTTAAATTGTAAAAAAAAAATGAATGGGAATCAATCTCTCCTCAAAACAGGTGAAATGCAAAAACTGAAAAGTTAGAAACATTTACAAGAATTTCGGACTTTTTTTTACCCCCTTTCAATAGGATTCAAAACTTGTCAACTGTTCTTGCTAAGATCTCATCATTTTTTTTAGTAAACTAATTTTTAAAAATTTTTCCGGGTAAGGAAATAAATTATACTGACTTTAAAAATTTATTTTGAATAAATAAATATTTAAAAAAAGATTA